CAAGAACTTTCAATTGAAACTAAACGAATTCTTTAAATTCGTTTTTATTACCGTCATATCTGGATCGTCATATCTGGATTGAGACTTAGGTAAATGTTTTATTCATATATGTATTAAAAGAACATATCTAATTTAGCTCTTTCATGCCTATTCTAACTAGTTATTTTGGTTTTTTACTGGCTGCTTCAACTATAACCCCAGCTATATTTATTGGTTTGAACAAGATACGACTTATTTGAAATGAATGAAATTCAATAAACAATTTACAAAAATCAAAATCAAAGCCTCCCAGAATATTTTATTTAAGTTATTCTATGGTTCTCAATTGCAAATTCCCGGTCATTGAGATTCACGGATAATTCAGATTAATATTTTAGGGATAGATCTTACCTATCTTTTTATTCCCTAAAACAAATTGAAATGATTGAAGTTTTTCTATTTGGAATCGTCTTAGGTCTAATTCCTATTACTTTAACAGGATTATTTGTAACTGCATATTTACAATACAGGCGCGGTGATCAGTTGGACCTTTGATTGAGTAACATTTCTTTTTTTGATTGACCTCCTACAAGGAGGAGGTCAAATTTAAGTTGCAATTAGACTTTGTTTTGTTCAGTTATTTTATTGTAATTCGGCATAACATAAACGGAATCACGCTCTGTAGGATTTGAACCTACGACATCGGGTTTTGGAGACCCGCGTTCTACCGAACTGAACTAAGAGCGCTTTCTTATATCCTATAACAGTAGATACGATTGTAAAGTGTAAAGAAAAGGATTTTTTTACCCCCGAGGTCTTGTGTATATGTACATATAGTATGTACAAACAAAAGATTATGTCCAAAATTTCCCGATCTTACTCAATGAATCCCTCGTAACTGTCCATAAGAGAAAGAATAGGTAGGGATGACAGGATTTGAACCTGTGACATTTTGTACCCAAAACAAACGCGCTACCAAGCTGCGCTACATCCCTTTTAAAAATTGTTGTACAGTGTCATTGTATAAAATACATGTCTTGTTTTCCACATCCTTCTTTTTTGCTCTACCTATCTAGATAGGTAGAAAATGTTCTTGTCATTTTTTTAGGGAGCGGAAAAATTGAATCTGCTGGGTCATTGTACATATGCATTTTAGTTAGTAATTCCTAATTCTAATTTTATTTCAAGCAAAAATAAATGATCTTGAACTAAAATATCGGGTTATCTATGATCTATGTATTAGAATATCGAACTAGGACTATATATGTATTTATATGTATTACAATATACAATACAAATAAAGAATTAAAATAAATAAGAAAAAAATAGAAAATAAAAGAAGAAGGAGGATTTTCAATGCGAGATATAAAAACATATCTCTCAACGGCACCTGTGATAACCACTCTATGGTTTGGGTCTTTAGCAGGTCTATTGATAGAAATTAATCGTTTATTTCCGGATGCCTTGTCATTCCCCTTTTTTTCATCCTGATTGAATTCTTGTATTGATCTGTGAAGAAATGAAGAAGATTTGAGATACAATTCTACGTAACATGGCTCCAATTTCGCTTCCTTTTTCTTTCCTATCCTAAAAAAAAAGAAAGAGAAAGAGTGTATCGAACCTCAGTCAAAATACAGTGAATCTACGATAGAATTTTGGGGAAAAGAAATGGAAATGTGGATCCAGTCTAGGGGCGACAAAATTTTAACATAGAAAGAATAAAATACTGAGATTAGGATAGGAATAATTCATAGTTAGAAAAAATTGTATTAATTAATTATTACGATATTCTTAATATTCTTCTATTAATGAATATGACTCTTTTTCTTTCTAGTTATTAATTCTATTTTAGATTATAGTACTCCGAAGTCATTTGAATTCTAATAATTCGAAAAAGAAAATATTTACAAATTACATTTCTAGTTAGTAACTTTTATTAATATAGTCTAGATATAGAATCTAGATTTTTTTTATTTGGTTCGGATCAAAAAGAAAATGAAGAGAGTTCTAAAGTGAAGTCGATCCAAAATGAAAAGGAGGTTCATGGCCAAGGGTAAAAATATCAGAATTATAGTGATTTTGGAATGTACCTGTTGTGTTCGAAAGGGTGTCAATAAAGAATCGCCGGGCATTTCTAGATATATTACTCAAAAGAATCGACACAATACACCCAATCGACTAGAATTTAGAAAATTTTGTCGCTATTGTCAAAAGTATACGATTCATGGGGAAATAAAGAAATAGGTGGAACGGAATGTGTGTGTGATTTTTCCAAGTAGCGGGAAGAGTAAGAACTTTACATCTTAACATATATAATACAAACCAAATCCTATTTTGGTCGAATCTTAAATGAATAAGAAAAAAAAGAGAATTCTATTTTATAGATTCTTTTATATAGAAGGAATAAACAAACAAGGAATAAGCAAACCATGGATAAATCCAAACAACCTTTTCGTAAATCCAAGGGATCTTTTCGTAGGCGTTTACCCCCAATTGGATCGGGGGATCGAATCGATTATAGAAACATGAGTTTAATTAGTCGATTTCTTAGTGAACAAGGAAAAATCTTATCTAGACGGACGAATAGGTTGACCTTGAAACAACAACGATTAATTACTATTGCTATAAAACAAGCTCGTATTTTATCATTGTTACCTTTTCGTAATAATGAGAAACAATTGGATAGAGTGGAGTCGATCCCTAGAACTACTGGTCCTAGAACCAAAAATAAATAGATATACTCCTCAAAACTCCAATTGGAACTCAAGCTTATATTAATTTTTGCTCGAAAAAACTAGAATCCAGATTCGATTCTTGTATTATAAAAAAGGAAAAATGGGGAAGAAATCTTTTTTTCTTGAAAAATGTTCGTTTATTCTTACTACTCAAATCTTAATTTCTTTTTATTCTATCTTCCCGGAGTCCTTTCTCCGGGAAATCCTGTTTCAATCATTCTTGTTTCATGTATAATAGATTCTATTAAGATTTTTTTATTCCTTTATTTGATTTGTATTTTTTTTTTTATTTTTGATTGATGATTTTATTTGAAATAATATCAAAACAATTCTTATTTGATAGGGCTATTTGCGCAAGTATTTTACGATTCAGAAGCAATTGTCTCTTGTACAGATTGTTGATGAATAGGCTATAACTATAGAATAGCCTACCCTCACGAGTTACCGCATTTATCCGAGTGATCCACAAACGACGAAAATCTCTCTTTTTCCTGCTCCTATCTCGATGAGAGGAAACCAAAGCTCTCATTCTTTGTTGAATAGTCGTTCGAGTAAGTCTTGAATGAGCCCCTATAAAGGTTGATGCAAATAAACGAATCTTTTTTCGACGTCTCCGAGCTGTATATCCTCGTTTAACTCTGGTCATTGAATCAAATGAAACTTTCTTGAATAACTAATTGATTTCTCTTCTTTCAGTCATCCTTTTCTTCCGGTCAATTAATAACAAAGCGGATTCTTCCAATATATAAAATATAAATTCCAATGGCTTTTGCGACTATGACCTTCCCGACCACGATTTTTTCTTTCTTCAAGGTATCTCGCCTGTAAATAAGAAATTCGACTGCTACTAAATAAAAAAGAATAGTGGGTTTCCTCGTTTCTATGGCAACTTCTGAAACGGTGAGGTCCTCTATATACACCGGAGCCTCTTCTTTCATTTCATCGAATTTTATTGTGAACTTGTATAGTTCACACTCTTTGGCTCTACCCATCCATTTTTCAATTAGAATTCTTTTTTCAATTCTAATTAGAAAGTAATAGTCCTTTTCACAAAAAAAGCTATCCATACAGTGACGGCATTTAATTCTGAAAGTTGGCTAGGTAGCTGACCTTGTTAGTCCGTTTTTTCAAGAAAAGGAATAGGAGCATAACCTTTTTCCTCCGCTTAATGGATAACTATTTGTTACCAATGGAGAATTCCTTCTCATCTCAAACGGAGTGATTGGATTTGCACCAATAGAAACCATAAATTCATAACATAATTAGGTAGATGATAGATCTTCATTTTTAGATACTAGTAAATTAAATGGCCGTCTTCCACTCTATCTATCCTAATTCATTGATAGTGGTCGTTGATACTTTTGCATTTCTTCAAACTCATCATGATCTGAACTGAACGAGTCGCACATACACCCTAGTACATGTTCCTCGACGCTGAGGACATCCTCGAAGAGCGGGAGATTTCGTGACATTTCTTATTGGCTGTCTTGCGTTTCTAATAAGTTGTTTAATGGTTGGCATGGCGTGTCTATAGAATCTCATTCTAGATAGAATAGAGCGGGTTGGCTTAGATCGATCTTAACCTGATGGTTGATGATTATGAATGATTTCTATTCACACGGAAATTTCAAATTTTGAAACGAAATTCTTATATTTATATTTATATGGAATCCCTAGTATTTTCATTTTCAATCGCTACAAGATCAACGATGCCATAAGCTTGGGCTTCTGTTGCTGACATAAAAACATCCCTTTCCATATCTTCGGATATAACCCATAAAGGGTTGCCCGTTCTTTGTACATAAACTTTTGTGAGAGTTTCGCGAAGCTTCAATAGTTCTTCTGCTTCCAGAATAAAATCCCCTGCTTGTGCCTCGTAAAAAGAACTAGCAGGTTGGTGAATCATAACCCTGATGATATTGCATCATGAATGGTTCTTCTATCTATATATCGCACGATTGGGTTAAAGTAAGGGATAATCAAAATAACAATAAAAAATAGAATTAAACAACCGTACGGGCATCTTTTGTACATTGCATACGGCTCTGCAATGGAATTTATTTTTTCGATAGAAGAAATTCTATCGAAAAGAAGAAAAAGAACCCATCCGATCCAAATCGTTAAATGATCCATTTACCACCCTTCCTTTCGTAGTAGTAAAAAAGATACTATGATGGTTCTGTTGCTTTATATGTTTATCTATTTATCTCGTCTGTGGTTTAGCAATCCCAAAGTTTCTTTTTGATATGATCCAAGAAGGAGAAAATTATTTTTTCCATTTTTTTGACTCTTTCTTATCATAACATAAAAATAAGAAAAATACTTCTGGTGTGGAAGAATAATGGTTTGTGACGCTGAAATTGACTCTTGCTTGACACATAAAATCAACTTGGGAATAAACCTTATTTCATACTACTATCTCGATACAAAATCTCATGTTAGAAAAAAACACTAATGGTTTGTTCATATCGAACTCGAAGTGCCATGCTATTATTACTTATTCTTTATTTGATTCATATTCGATACAGCGAAGGCATAGTATTTTTTTCTCAAATAAAAAAAACTCATTGGCGCCAAGCGTGAGGGAATGCTAGACGTTTGGTAATTTCTCCTCCAACCAGAATGAAAGATCCCATTGAAGCGGCTAATCCCATACATACTGTATGTACATCCGGTGACACAAATTGCATAGTATCATAAATAGCTATTCCCGGTATTACCCATCCACCTGGAGAATTTATAAACAAATAAAGATCCCTAGTATCATCCTCTATGCTGAGGTATACCATGAGACCAACAAGTTGATTCGAGATCTCGCTATCAACCTCTTGGCCTAAAAAAAGTAATCTTTCTCGATGAAGTCGGTTGATTAGGGAAAAATTGTATCCCTGAGGAACCGTACGTGCACCTTTGGATGCATACGGTTCAAAAGAATTGCGAAAAAAAATCAATGTATTGATTCCAGTCCTATTTCTTTTTTTTTTTAACATGAGTTTTGCCCTCCTTCCCTTTCCCTATATTCTATAATGTAGAATATAAAAGTAGAATATAAAAAAGAATTTTATGAACTTATTGAACTAACTTCTCATTGATGTATTGTTTCATCGAAATTCAAATTACGATGTAATTTTCTTGTTCCTGAATGGACCCTTTCAATTCTTTTAGGTTCTTGTTCTACTCCGGGGGAAGATTTGCCCGAATTCCATTTGCGCATATAGGTCAAATGATTCCAGTACCACTTCTTTTTTTTTTCAATTGTTTCATAACTTTCCCCAAAATATTCGATGTATTAATAATACTACTCCATTGGTAGGCAGTTTTATATTATCCCTATAGTAAGTATAGGGATAGTCTATGATACAAGTGGTAATCGTGCAATCATCATATATTCTACATACATAGATTATAGATTATATTAGAATATTCTATTATAGTCTATTATAGTAAGTTATATTATAGTAAGTTATATTATATTCTATTTAATTATTAATGAATTTCCTAATTTATTAATACTTTCATTAAATTGATATTTTATTTTTATATTCTTTATTTAATATTTCTTATTTCATTATCTAATATTATTAGATTTTTTATATTTTTTTTCTATTTCATATTTCTTATTTCTATTACTACATTTACACTCCCATTCTATTACTTTTACTATTACCATTTCCAATTTAATTTGGTATTCTCTGAACGGAGCCTGGATACTTTATCAGTCCAAGTAAACCATCAATTATTTTAATTGATAATATTCATCCCCAATAGGAATTTTTGTGCTTCACGCTCCAAATTATTGATTGTTCAATCAATACAAGATTGAATATCTATTTATTGGATTGGGCGAAATAGAGAATACTCGATCGGGGGAGATAACGGGGAAATACCATATGATCCATATGTCTGACAAGTCGCACTATACGTCAACCCAAGCTGCATCTTCCTCTCCAGGATTCCGAAAAGGTACTTTTGGAACACCAATGGGCATTAAGATAAAAAAAATGAAGTACTATACTTTACTTTAATATGGAAACGTAACAATGGGTTTTATTGTCTTCATCATTTTTTCTCTTTCTTTTCTATTTTTATATCTTATAATATTAGTATTAGTAGTATTAGCATATTTCTATATTCTAATCTAATATATTCTAATATAATATATACTATATATTTATTTTCTATAATATTCATTCTATTTTTATATCTTTTAATTTTCTTTACTATATTCTATTCTATATTAGAATTTTATATTCTATATATTATAGAATATAGAACTTATATTATAGAATATAGAACTTAATATTATTAGAATATTATTAGATAGATATATTATTATCTAGATAGAATTAGAGTATTTAGAGTATAAAGTATATAGATTCTAATTTAGAATATTAGTATATAGATATATACTTTATATATAGGAATATAGGAATAGGAATATAGGACTGGAAGGTTCATAGAGGAAGACAGAATGAATAAAAAAAAATTGTAACGAACGGAATCGATCAGATCAGCCGATTGTTCGAATGATTTCGAATTATAAAAAGTATATATGCATTCTTTTTCCCTCAAAATCCTCCCATTGCGTATTGGTACTTATCGAGTATAGAATAAGATCTGTTTCTCTTTGTTCTTTTCTAAATAGAAATAAATAGAATTGTTCCCTTCTCTTTCTATTTCATTAAAAATAAAAGAAGGGAATACAAATAAATATAAATCTTTTCCTATACAAAATCTACCGAACAGGTGAAATACACGGTCTAGTCTTTTCCAATGCGATAAAGTTACATAATGTCTATTTCTTTTTCAGAAAGGGGTATTTACATGGGTTTGCCTTGGTATCGTGTTCATACTGTTGTATTGAATGATCCCGGTCGATTACTTTCTGTACATATAATGCATACAGCTCTAGTTTCTGGTTGGGCCGGCTCGATGGCTCTATATGAATTAGCGGTTTTTGATCCCTCTGACCCTGTTCTTGATCCAATGTGGAGACAAGGCATGTTCGTTATACCCTTCATGACTCGTTTAGGAATAACCAATTCGTGGGGGGGTTGGAGTATCTCGGGAGGAACTATAACGAATCCGGGCATTTGGAGTTATGAAGGCGTGGCAGGGGCACATATTTTGTTTTCTGGCTTGTGCTTCTTGGCAGCTATCTGGCATTGGGTGTATTGGGACCTAGAAATATTCTGTGATGAACGTACAGGAAAACCTTCTTTAGATTTGCCCAAGATCTTTGGAATTCATTTATTTCTTTCAGGAGTCGCTTGCTTTGGCTTTGGTGCATTTCATGTAACAGGCTTATATGGTCCTGGAATATGGGTGTCTGATCCTTATGGACTAACCGGAAAAGTACAATCTGTAAATCCAGCGTGGGGTGCGGAAGGTTTTGATCCTTTTGTTCCGGGGGGAATAGCTTCTCATCATATTGCAGCAGGTACATTGGGCATATTAGCGGGTCTATTTCATCTTAGTGTCCGTCCGCCTCAACGTCTATACAAAGGATTACGCATGGGTAATATTGAAACTGTGCTTTCCAGTAGTATTGCTGCTGTTTTTTTTGCAGCTTTCGTTGTTGCTGGAACTATGTGGTATGGTTCAGCAACTACCCCAATCGAATTATTTGGCCCCACTCGTTATCAGTGGGATCAGGGGTACTTCCAGCAAGAAATATATCGAAGAGTTGGGGCCGGACTAGCCGAAAATCTGAGCTTGTCGGAAGCTTGGTCTAAAATTCCCGAAAAATTAGCTTTTTACGATTACATTGGTAATAATCCGGCGAAAGGGGGATTATTCAGAGCAGGCTCAATGGATAGCGGGGATGGAATAGCTGTTGGGTGGTTAGGGCACCCCATATTTAGAGATAAAGAAGGGCGCGAACTCTTTGTACGTCGTATGCCTACCTTTTTTGAAACATTTCCGGTAGTTTTGGTAGATGGAGACGGAATTGTGAGGGCCGATGTTCCTTTTAGAAGGGCAGAATCCAAGTATAGTGTTGAACAAGTAGGGGTAACTGTTGAATTCTATGGTGGCGAACTCAATGGAGTCATTTATAGTGATCCTGCTACTGTAAAAAAATATGCTAGACGTGCCCAATTAGGTGAAATTTTTGAATTAGACCGGGCTACTTTGAAATCCGATGGTGTTTTTCGTAGCAGTCCAAGGGGTTGGTTCACTTTTGGGCATGCTACGTTTGCTTTGCTCTTCTTTTTCGGACACATTTGGCACGGCGCCAGAACCTTGTTCAGAGATGTTTTTGCCGGTATTGATCCAGATTTGGATGCTCAAGTGGAATTTGGAGCATTCCAAAAACTTGGAGACCCAACTACAAGGAAACAAGTAGTCTGATACAAAATTCCTTTGCCATCTTTTGCCTCTATTTTTTTTATTTTATTCTGGTATTTAGAGTATATAAATTTAGATTTCTATTATATTTTTCTATTATATTTATATTTTATATATAGTATTTAGCTATTTAGTATTTATAATTTGTTAATTTCTATAATTAAGCTAGAATTTCTCTTTTCTATATTAATTGAATCTATTATCTATTTCATTTCATATTCAATATTTCCTAATATATTAATCTAATTATTAATCTAGTATATCAATACTAATATATAAATTAGATAAATATCTATTTATTTTCTATTTTCTTTCTATATTTTTATTATTTTTATGTATAAATAGATATAAATAAAATAATATATTTTATTAGACTATTAGAATAATATATAAAAAAAATTCGAAATAGAATAAGAATAATACAATATAAATATAGAATAAATAGAAATAGAATAAATAGAATTAATAAGATATGACTATATATATAGTAATATATAGTAATAGTTAGTAATGTAATAGTTAGTAATAGTAAATTGTAAATCTCAATTTAGAATTTCTTTAGTAAATGATCCAAAATGAATAGGTGTGGAAGCTATAATTGTAAACCACGATCGAATCTATGGAAGCATTGGTTTATACATTCCTCTTAGTTTCAACTTTAGGGATAATTTTTTTCGCTATCTTTTTTCGAGAACCACCTAAAGTTCCAACTAAAAAAATGAAATGATTTTTCATTATTTCCATTGGAGTAATGAGCCCCAATATGAATATGGGGCTCATTACTTCAACTAGTCCCCATGTTCTTCGAAGGGATCTCTTAATTTTTGAGAGGGTTGCCCAAAAGCGGTATATAAGGCATACCCAGTAAAGCTTACAAGTAACCCGGATATGGAGATGGCGACTAGGGTTGCTGTTTCCATTTTTTCGATAATTTCAAGATCATAAAGGATCACGATAATGTCGTTTATTTACAACTACAACGGAATGGTATACAAAGTCAACAGATTTTAACCCATGATGAAAGAGGATTTATGGCTACAAAAACCGTTGAGAGTAGTTCTAGATCTGGGCCAAGACGAACTGGCGTAGGGAGTTTATTGAAACCATTGAATTCGGAATATGGAAAAGTAGCTCCAGGGTGGGGGACTACACCACTTATGGGAGTTGCAATGGCTCTATTTGCAATATTTCTATCTATTATTTTAGAAATTTATAATTCATCTGTTTTACTGGATGGAATTTCAATGAATTAGTTCATAAAAACTAGGAAGTCCTAGTTTTTCAATCAAAAAAGAGTATTTTACTTATACTTACTTAATGCTTAAAATACTTAATACTTCAACTTAATATTACCTAAGACTTGGATTTCATTCTGGTAGTTCGATCGTGAAATTTATTTGTTTCGATATTTCATTTCCGGAATATGAGCGTGTGACTTGTTATAATTGATCCTATTGATAATACAGAGAATGGACCTGTCATCTCTATCAAGATGATTCTACCTCGTCAGATATTTATTATAGTCTCTGAAGCACGGACTATATAGAATAGATCAAGAAAAGAAATATTTGAACTATGATTCATACCTATTATTCAGACCTCGCAACCGGATTAAAAAAAATGGAAATAGGTCTTTTATAAATAAAACAATTTTTTCTTTCATACTTCTTTTGACCAAAATAAACCTCTTTCTCTATATTTTGTTGAGTTATTACATTCATTGAAGAAGTGATGATCAAATGGTTTTTACTCAGAAAACCTTTGAGTTTAGTTTTGGCTTTCTTAAATCATCGTGGTTCTAGTATGAATCTGAGGTTTCAATTGATTCATAGGGTCTCAACAAGAGAATTCCTATCAAACAAAAAAAAGATAGGGAAGAGAAGATTCAAGAGGCCTGTCACGATTAACATAAAGAAAGATGGATGAGCCAACTTGAGATTTTATTTCTTAGCATTATCATCACAAAGAAGAGATTCCGGATTTTTCTTACTTCGTATCTTTGGGTCAAATCGAGTCAAGCGGCTAAGCCACAAGAAGTTTGAAACTCTCTATTCCATATCCGTTGAACCCAGTATTTGTGTGTTTCGGTTTGAGCCGTACGAGATGAAATTCTCATATACGGCTCTCAGAGGGGGAGTCTTTCTTGGGTTACCTATCTCAATAAAGTATATGATTGGTTCGAGGAACGTCTCGAGATTCAAGCGATTGCAGATGATATAACTAGTAAATATGTCCCTCCTCATGTCAACATATTTTATTGTCTAGGGGGGGTTACGCTTACTTGTTTTTTAGTACAAGTAGCTACGGGTTTTGCTATGACCTTTTACTATCGTCCAACTGTTACAGAGGCTTTTTCCTCTGTTCAATACATAATGACTGAGGTCAACTTTGGTTGGTTAATTCGATCAGTTCATCGATGGTCAGCAAGTATGATGGTTCTAATGATGATCTTGCACGTATTTCGTGTGTATCTTACAGGTGGTTTTAAAAAACCCCGCGAATTAACTTGGGTTACAGGGGTGGTTCTTGCTGTATTGACCGCATCTTTTGGCGTAACTGGTTATTCCTTACCTCGGGACCAAATTGGCTATTGGGCAGTAAAAATTGTAACAGGCGTGCCTGAAGCTATTCCTATAATAGGATCACCCTTGGTAGAATTATTACGTGGAAGTGCTAGTGTGGGCCAGTCTACTTTGACTCGTTTTTATAGTTTACATACTTTTGTATTGCCTCTTCTTACTGCCGTATTTATGTTAATGCACTTTCCAATGATACGTAAGCAAGGTATTTCAGGTCCTTTATAGAGAAGGCAGATCATAGATATTTGTAATTTATCATATCGGGGAGGAACAAGAGTCTTTCATTGCTACAAATATGGATTATTTAAAAATAAGGCATGTTATTTGGATACTTCTATTCAACTCTGAAGTATTGTTTATTTGATACGAATCAAATAGTTGAAGTATATTTTTCTAAAAGAGGATGGATTATGGGAGTGTGTGACTTGAACTATTGATTGGTCCATGCAGATATATGATTTTATCCGCCACGTTGGAATTCACAACCTAACGTGTCTCCGCATCCAACCATCACGTCAGTCCCTTTATGTAGCATAGGATAGGCCGGTTCGCTTGAGGAGAATATTTTCTATGATCATACCCGAATCATGTCATGCATGAACAGGCTCCGTAAGATCCCTAGAATAGAATGATCCAATGTTCTATTTATTCCACTTTTTTTGATTTTTCTTTTTTTTTTTTTAGTAATTTTCTTATAATTAATTTATAGTATTAATATTTCGTATTAATTTGATAGTAATCTTAGTAAGTTTTTTATAGTATGTAGATGCATTCATTTCCTCTGCATCGACCCTGAATCTATGATACTATTGGAGTTAAATAGGGGATCTAAAGAAGAACAGGGGCTAGACTTTATTAGTAACAAGTAAAAATTTTGTATTTTTGTATGTAATACAATCGAGATGTTGTGGGGATAAAGACCAACCAAAAGACATGAGACAATCCAAAAAGCACTTGATCATGATCAAATTTGTAAGCCTACTTGGATATTGAGCATTTCCTTGTTGCCAGAACTGAATTCTTTGCAATTAATAATGAATCGTTGAAACTCGGGGAAATGGAATTTTAGAAATCTTTTCTTACATAGAGTCATTCTACATTATATATGTAGATATGTATGAAATATAGATCTTCTATGGACCTATTTATGTTCTATGGATCTATTTCTGTGATTCTTTTGATTCTTGCTCGAGCCGGATGATAAAAAATTATCATGTCCGGTTCCTTTGGGGGATGGATCCACAAGAATTCACCTATCCAAATAACAAAGAAACCTGATTTGAATGATCCTGTATTAAGAGCTAAATTGGCTAAAGGGATGGGACATAATTATTATGGAGAACCTGCATGGCCCAATGATCTTTTATATATTTTTCCAGTAGTAATTCTAGGCACTATTGCATGTAATGTGGGTTTAGCAGTTCTAGAGCCGTCAATGATCGGTGAACCAGCGGATCCGTTTGCAACTCCGTTGGAAATATTACCCGAATGGTACTTCTTTCCCGTATTTCAAATACTTCGCACAGTACCCAATAAGTTATTGGGTGTTCTTTTAATGGTTTCAGTACCAATAGGATTATTGACAGTACCTTTTTTGGAGAATGTAAATAAATTCCAAAATCCATTTCGTCGTCCAGTAGCTACAACAGTCTTTTTGATCGGTACCGCAGTAGCTCTTTGGTTAGGTATTGGAGCAACTTTACCTATTGAGAAATCCCTAACTTTAGGTCTTTTTCAAATTGATTAAACCGTGAAATACCACGACATAGGTATCTAAGGAAGATCCCCTTCTGGATCTTCCCTAGATACATCAATCTTATTATGATCTATTCTGCAAATATATGGGCCGTGTCGGAGATTAAAAACTTATTCTATTCTTTATTTATTTCTAAAAACTAAAAAAAGAAAAAATTCCAATGGATTTAAAATGAAAACTTTTTCTTAGGTAAATTGATTGCAAAATGCTTCTGTAGAGTGCCCAATATCTGTTTTACATCTTCTATTCGAAAATATTCCATTTTCATAAGATCTTCTTGACTGTGACTCAAAAGGTCCAATAATGTATGTATATTGGACCTTTTGAGACAATTATAGGTCCTGGAAGACAATTCTGATTGGTCAATAAAAATACATGTCAATGGAATTCCTTTTTTGTTTTTCTTGAGATTAGTGAATCTGTCTTGAAAGGAAAAAAGGGGCAGATTCCATCTGTTTTCATTTTCCTCGAAATTCATGTCCTCTTCCTCTGCATGTAGAAAAGGAATCAATAAATCAATCAAATTACGAGAAGCCTCATAAAGTGCTTCTTTAGGAGTTAAACTTCCATTCGTCCATATTTCTAGAAAGAGTATCTCTTGTTTTTCATCCCCATTCCCATAAGAATGAATACTATGATTCGCATTTCGAACAGGCATAGATACAATATCTATAGGATAACTTCCATCGTGAGAATCGTTTGTGGGTTTCATACGATATCCGCGATCTCTCTTGATTTGTAATTCAATACACAAATCAATTGGTTCTGTCAGGTTAGCTATATGCTGTGTTGTATCAACTATTTCTACAGAAGGTGGTGAGATGATATCTTGAGCTGTTATGTATTTTGGACCCCTGACGCAAATGGATGCGTCCCTAACTCCATAGAGATTACTTCTCAATACAATCTCTTTCAAATTTATTAAAATCTCATGTACTGATTCTTCAATACCTGCTATTGTAGAATATTCATGCAGCACATTTTCAGATGTTGCACGTGTGATACATGTTCCTTCTATTTCTCCAAGTAAAGCCCTTCGCACGGCAATACCTATAGTATCGGCTTGCCCTTTCATAAGCGGGGACAAAACGAAACGACCATAATAAAGACGCTTGCTGTCTACTCTTGATTCAACACATTTCCACTGTAGTGTTCGAGTGGATCCTGCTACTTCTTCTCGAACCATACTCTTATTTTTCTTTTATTTATGATTATTGAATCAGATCATTGAATCATTTATTTCTCTTGGAATCTCTTGAATTCTTATTTCTACACACGTCTTTTTTTAGGGGGGCGACATCCATTATGCGGCATGGGTGTTACATCACGTACGAAACTTAATAGCATCCCATTTCTACGAATGGCTCGTAATGCCGCATCTCTTCCGAGACCTGGACCCTTTATCATAACTTCTGCTCGTTGCATACCCTGATCAACTAATGTACGAATAGCATTAAATGCCGCGGCTTGAGCAGCATAGGGTGTTCCTTTTCTTGTACCTCTGAATCCAGAAGTACCTGCGGAAGCCCAAGAAACCACCCGACCTCGTACGTCTGTAACAGTTACAATAGTATTGTTGAAACTCGCTTGAACATGAATAACTCCTTTTGGTATTCTACGTTCACTCTTATTTGAACCAATACGTGCATTCTTACGTAAACCAATTTTTGCTATAGGTTTTGTCATATTTTATTAGATCATATTTATAAGAAGAAAATAAAAAGAAAGAAGAATCAGAAATCTACATAAAGATACAGATACAGAAATATCCATTTCATATGAAAACAAATTCTTTCTTCTTTCTTTTTACATGTACATGTTACATGTACATGAGTTTTTCTTTTAAAAAGTTCTTGATTTCAAACTTGAGAAGGATTACCCCTGTCTCTGTTTATGTCTCGGATTGGAACAAATGACTCTAATTCGCCCCCGCCTACGAATCAAGCGACATTTTTCACAAATTTTACGAACGGAAGCCCTTATTTTCATATTTCTCATTCCTTACTTTCATTCTGAATCTATTTTTTTTTTTGAAAAAAAAATCAGTTTATTGCATTTTTGAACTTCGAATTATATCCCTACAAAAAGGATGTTTAAAAGAATGATCTAATCGTTCGAATCTTTTTTGCGAAGTCTATAAATTATACGTCCCCTGGTTGAATCATAACGACTCATTTCAATTTTGACTCTATCTCCGGGTAGTATACGTATAAAACTGCGCCGGATTCTTCCTGAAATATAACCTAGAATTAGATCTTCATTATCTAACTGAACTCGAAACATACCGTTGGGAAGTGATTCAGTAATTAAACCCTCATGAATTAATTTTTGTTCTTTCATTCCAGGGAACCCCCTTTAAGTATCAACTAATAGAGGAAGAGTTCTATAATTCACTTCTCCTCTCTATTTTACAAATAGTAAGTTCGAGAGAAAATTAGGGTACCCAGGAGAATCACCATATATAACACAAAATTTCTCCTCCAATTTTTTCTAGTCGAGCTTCTCGATCTGTCATTATACCTCGAGAAGTAGAAAGAATTACAATTCCCATTCCGCCTAAAATCTTAGGAATTCGTTGATAGTTGGAATAGATTCGTAGACCGGGTCGGCTGATACGCTTTAAAATTATTTTATTACCTTTCCTAGTCTTTCTATGTCGTAAGGTTAAAACCAAGAATTCTTTTTGACTTTCTTGATGTTTTCGAACATTTTCAATAAAACCTTCTCGTAAAAGTATTTTCACAATGTTTTTAGTGATATTAGTAGATACTATTTGAACTCTTCCCTTTTGATCTATGTCAGCATTTCTTATAGAAGTTAATATATCGGCAATAATGTCCCTACCCATGACGAACTATAGTTATTGGTGCCTCCTAATTTTGATATAATCAACATGCTTCTTTTTTGTTTTATTTTTTATTGAATTTTTTTTTGAAATTCTTCAATTATAAAAAATTATTAGAAATTTAAAGTATATGCATGAGACACAATCTATTCTATCTATTCTATTAATCGGATTTATTTCAGATATTTGAATATTAGAAATAGAAATATTCCATATGATAGATTATAGATATAGAATAGATATAGATTATATATATATAGATAGGATATATCCTATTTTTCATCTATAATACTTCGGGTGCTAATGAAACTATTTTAGTAAAATTCAATTGTCGCAATTCTCGAGCAATCGCACCAAAAATTCGAGTTCCTTTTGGATTTCCTTCTTGATCAATGATAACCGCTGCATTGTCATCATATCGTATTATCATGCCATTATCACGTTTGAGTTCTTTACACGTGCGTACAATCACAGCTCGAATTATTTCTGATCTTTCTATAGGCATGTTGGGCACTGCTTCTTTGATTACAGCAACAATAACATCGCCAATATGAGCATATCGGTGATTACCAGTTCCTATGATTCGAATACACATCAATTCTTGAGCTCCACTGTTATCCGCTACATTCAAAAGGGTCTGAGGTTGAATCATATCATTTTTATTTTAATCTCTTATTTCAGGGATAATGGAAAAAAGAAATATTGTCTGTCCAGAGATAAAGAAATCCGTGGTTGTTTTTTCATTCTCAATACTCCTTCTTCTTTTACTTTTGTTTACCTATCCTGAAATAACAAATTGAGTTCGTATAGGCATTTTGCATGCAGCTATTTCCATAGCAGCTTTGGCTACAGTTTCTGATACTCCACTCATTTCATAAAGTATTCGGCCCGGTTTAACAACAGATACCCAATATTCGGGGGATCCCTTGCCCGAACCCATACGTGTTTCTGTAGGTCTTACAGTAACAGGTTTGTCGGGAAAGATACGTACCCATATCTTTCCACCACGACGCGCATATCGTGTCATTGCTCTTCGCCCTGCTTCTATTTGTCTAGCTGTGATCCAAGCAGGTTCAAGTGCCTGAAGAGCGTATCTGCCAAAACAAATATGATTGCCTCGGCAAGATATTCCTTTCATTCTACCTCTATGTTGTTTACGAAATCTGGTTCTTTTGGGGTTATAGTTGATGGTTATTTCCGAATTCCATCTCTACTGCAAAGCTGGACATGAGAGTTTCTTCTCATCCAGCTCCTCGCGAATGAAATGATTCAATAATATTACATATACACATGTATTTATGTATTTCATTCTAAGAAATAATTTACTAGAATTTACTAATTTTTTTTATATTGAATTTGTTACATAGGTAGTTGTATATATAATGCTTCTTTCTTTTATCAACATTTCTAAAGTATTTTACTTTACCTCTATTGAATCACGCCAACAGTCATCCAATAAATAAAATTCTTAAATTAAATAAAAATAAAGAAAGGTTTCGCGGGCGAATATTGACTCTTTCCTCCTTCATTTGTAGGGTCAATTCATGACCATTTAGAAGAAATCCATTTTTTCTTGGTTCATTCCGCCATCCTACCCAATGAATCATTAGGATTGATTCGTTTTCAAGAAAATCCTATGTAATCACAGGTTCCATCGTTCCCATAGCTTCTCTATTAATGCTTAGGCCTGAACTCTGCAATGGAGCTCTCAACAAAATCTGTTATTTGTTTCCGAGTCAATCTCCTCAGTTTTTATTAACCCGAAGCTCAATTCAATTATTCTTTATTTTTTATTATTTCTATTATCTATTTTTATCTCTTTTTCTATCTTTGATATCTTATTATTTCTTTATCTATCTTATTACATACATAATAGACTGACTATATTATCCATATTGATTAGATTATTTAGATTATTATTTTAATTTAATTTTTTTTATTATATTTCTTATATTTTCTTCTATGTTTCTATTTTCTTTCTATTTTTTATTTGTATATTTCTTATTCTATTGTAATTGTATATTTTGTATTTTTATTTGATGTTGATGCTTTATAACACTGCCTTTTTTATGGGGTAATTCTTCATAAACCATACATATGGGAATCATATATCATTGAGATCTTTATTCTCTCTTTCTATCATCCTTCCTTTTTTCCACATCCCTTTTTTTTTTCACAATTCATAATCAGATTTCTTTTTTATGAAAAGAATTTCAGTTGCTACAACTATATGATCGATTCAGTCATATAGTGACTGTTTCTTGGGATCTCGACAATACGAAGCAATAAGTTGGTTATTAGTTTTGAGTTTCTTTAGTTTTTATAGTTACTAAGTTTATAGTGGGGTCAGCCTTTTTTTTTCAATCTCAATTCTCAACTCTAAAGAAAAAATTAACGAGTCACACACTGAGCATAGCAATTATACTAAAATCTAAATTAAATTTAAATAAAGGGTAAATCAAATTTTTATTCAACCTTATATAATTATAATTGTTTGTTTTTCTTTGATTAAGAAAAAGAAGAAAAGAGTTTCTAAATTTTTTCTATCGATGAGCAGAATGGCGAGATAAAGAAAGGTTCATTATTCTTATTTTCTTATTCTTGGTTTACAAATATCCAAATTTTGATGCCTAAGACTCCATAGATAGTTCTAATTGTATGGGAACAGTGATCAATTTTAGCGCGAATTGTTTGTAAAGGAACCCTGCCTTCTCTGATCCATTCGACACGTGCAATCTCTTTTCCGTCGATACGCCCTGCAATTTGCACTTGAATTCCTTTTGTACCCGTTTGTTCAGTTAATTCAATAGCTTTTTTCATTGCCTTTCGAAATGAGACTCTATTTTTTAATTGTAAAGCTATATATTCTGCAAGAATATTAGGTTGTCCATAAGGCTTTTCAATTCTTGTGATAGCAATGTTGAGTCTCCGATTTACAGAATGAAACTCTTTTTGTACATTCATCTGTAATTCTTCGACTCCCCGTGTTCGTCCTTCTATTAATAAATTGGGAAATCCAATATAGATTATGACTTGAATCAAATCTATTCTTTTTTTAATTCCTATACGGACAATTCCTTCTAAACCCGAGGATATTTTCTTATTTTTTTTGACATAGTCCTTAATACAATTCCGTATTCTTTCATCTTCTTGTAGACCCATGGAAAAATTCTTTGGTTTTGCGAACCAAAAAGAATGATGACTTTGAGTTATTCCAAGTCTGAAACCAAGTGGATTTATTTTTTGTCCCATATTTTTCTATTATTTTTCCATCCATTTTTTTCTAAATAGGAATCTAAATTTTCGATTTTTCTTTTAAAAAAATCTTTATATGACAAGTGGTTTTTTTTATCAGATAATTACGTCCTCGAGCCCGGGGTCTTAATTTTTTCACAATAGTACCTCTATTGACTTCAGCTTTACTAATAAATAAATCAGCTTCATTCAAACCCATATTATGACTAGCATTTGCTGCTGCAGAATAAACTAATTTTAAAATTGGATAAGATGCCCAATAAGGCATTAGTTCCAGTATCATGAGTGTTTCCTCATAAGAACGTCCGCGAATTTGATCAATTACTATTCGTGCTTTGAAAACAGACATACATATATGTTGAGCTAAAACTTTTGCTTCTCTATCCGAATTTTTGTTCTTTATCATAAAAGTTCTCCCCCGCCAATGAATGATAAGTGCCTAGGTGAAGTATAGTATAAGATAAGTCAGAAAAGTATAAGTCTTATTAGTATACTAGAAAAAG